TTGGCGCGGTTATTGCGCTTAAATCATTTTTATGGTTCCCTATTTTAGGAACCATATGAATAATGGAGAAACTCCATGAAAGGAACATTAATGATTCATATAAATCACTTAACGGGAAATGTCTCGAATAAATCCAACGAGTAACTAATAATCCTGTTATACAGAAAAAAGTGGCTATCATGCCTTTTTCTGACGGATCACATAGTCCTACGATTTCATGGACTAATAAAGTCACCAAATAAATCGTAATGACAATTGAAATGATCGAAAAAGAGATGTGAGTGAATATATGTTCTAAAGTCGCAAATATCATAAAAAAAAATCATTAAAAAAAAGAGGGGTCCCTCAATTACGGAATGTAAATTCCGAATTAAATTCATTATAGGATTTAATGTGTCCTTTTTAGAGGATGCCGCCACTCGGACTCGAACCGAGATGCTCTAGCACTGCTTCCTAAGAGCAGCGTGTCTACCGATTTCACCATGGCGGCTTGATCGAAATAATAATAGCCCATATGATGTTCAATCGTCGAGATTGAAAGATTCAATGCAATATATTTTAGGAAACGTTAGAATCGATGAATAAAGACTCGTTCAAATGAATATTTGAACTTCAATAATCCTTAGTATCCCGGTATGGTGTCATTTTTAACAACAGGCTTTCACGTAGTATAAGTTCTTATGGAACAGTTGGAACTAGATGGTTATGTCCTCAGTTGAGGTCTAGAACTAAGAATTGTCCCTTTTTTATATCATTTTTTGATGATTCATTTCTCATTTATCTGATTTCATGGATCGGAAATGAAAAAAGATTCATTTTTCACTGAACAAAAGAAAATAAATAGGATTTTTTATGTATCACAATTGGATAACTACATCCAAGGGATTTCTATAAATATTTAGATAGTTTGGTATCAAAACTGTATTAATGGTTGGGATCCTCATTGTATACATAATTCGTGTGAGGATTTACCGAACCAATTAGGTATTGGGCTGCACATAAAACAAAAGAGTTTCAATCTCTATTGGAATTCTACGCTATGTACTTTACTTATAAATAAAGTATATTCTATATAAAATAGATTGATCGATCCTACGGTCCAAACATAGGATCTATTTTGGATTAAGGAAGATTGACTTATTCTTCGTACATAAATATCGACCTAAAGGGGATCCGGGGAGTTTTTATTGATTGGGTCGAAACAAGAGGGAATCTATGTAGTGATTCGGAGAGTTACAAAGCAAAGTCTTAAAATATATATTTCAATCAATTAGTTTCAAGGATCCATTCATTTTTACTACTGTCGTTCATACTTGTTTCAGATCTTCCAAAAATCTTAATGATGTATAACTATTGGAGATACATAATCGAATAAACTTCTTCCTAAAAAAAATATTTTTTGGGGGGGGACAACCCCCATCTCGCGAATTATCAAAATCTACTATAATGAAAAGTGAAACCTTGTATTTTGTGTTTAACTATTTCTTTTTTGTTGTTGTTTTTCAAACAACAAAAAAGAAATAGTACCGTTCTTAGAACCCAATAGACAGAAGAATTCTTATTCTACATACCACAACAGCCGGTTCAGTTCTATCTCATATAGATGAGTTCAAAACATTAGTTAATGTGAATTATTCATCTTATAAATCATCCAATTCATCGAGTCATGTCGATTCAGATTATTCCAAGGCTTTATTACTTGTTTGTCGCACAAAAAAACTTTTTGAATGCCCGGTAGAAATAGATTTAGCTAAAGATAAAGCTTTTACCGCCGCCCAATATCCCTTTTTCTTCCAAATATTTATACGAATACGCTTTTTTGAGATAGAAGTACCTTTCTTTGGAACCGCCATTTTAAAATAAAGAAGTTACTTTTATAGTTGGATGTGAAAGACATGTATTGTTCAAAATGGATCGTTCTTGCTATTCATTATCTATATTTATTCCATAGCGGATACTTCCTTCATAACATACAAAAATATAGATACGTGCGCATCACATAGAGTACACTAGGGATAAAAAAAAGAAATAGAAAAAAGAAAAACGATGTGATTTTCAAAGGAATTTTTTTTTGTTCCACATCTCTATTACATACAATGCCCGAAGAAATAAGAATTCGTACTAATTTGTACCTTCATATCTTCATTCCGATCTATGTCTATGAGGTCCGCTACCATAGAAATCGAACCGGTTGTTGTTGATAAGAATCAAAAAGGGTTCCAATTCATATCTCAATCTCAGTCTATTTATATCTCGTCGTCTTACATTGAATAAATCGAAAAGCTTAAGAATCCTTACCTAATTTAAGAAAATAATAATTTAAAATTTTTCTATTAATTGATCAAGCTCGAGGATAGAGTACTCATAATTTAAATGAAAATGAGATTGGTAGTTAATCTGTTAAACGATACATTACTTGATAAAGGTCATTTTAGTAATCTCTTATTTCAGTTCTATGCGAAGTGACGAGTATCATAGGATTTCCTATAAACATAAATTTGTTTTATTGGAATAGAAGCCAATCAATCAGTTCTACAATGAATTAATTAATGACTCCGAATAAACTAACTAAAATAACTAGTATTTTATTGGGTCGAGTTATTGGCGGATTCTATGATCCATATCCCAATAGAGTACTTTTACCCTTTTTTGGTCTCATTCCTTTTCCTTACTATTTACTATATGGACATCAATCGCCGTAATAGTGGAATGATTGAAAATCTCATATTCTTTCTTTATCTTAATAAATATCTTAGTTAATAACTAAATGGTCAGTTTTAACCAGTGACTTGGTCATTTGAACAATTGTAACTTCTTGATTTAAATTTCTTTTTATTCAATACGATATTTGGGAAAGAATCGGAATAATTAAGAATTCAAAATCCTATTTGAGTTCTTTTCTATCTTTATTTTTATTTATTTATTTGACTTCCGAAAGAGAGAAGAGCTGGTGAATCGGAAACAATTAATAAGAATAAAAAAAGTTTTATTTTCTTATGGAACATACATATCAATATGCATGGATCATACCTTTCGTTCCACTTCCAGTTACTATGTCAATAGGATGGGGACTTCTGCTTGTTCCGACTGCAACAAAAAATCTTCGTCGTATGTGGGCTTTTCCTAGTGTTTCATTGCTAAGTATAGTTATGGTTTTTTCGGCCGATCTGTCTATTCAGCAAATCAATGGCAGTTCTATCTATCAATTTCTATGTTCTTGGACCATCAATAATGATTTTTCTTTAGAGTTCGGCCACTTGATCGACCCACTTACTTGTATTATGTCAATACTAATCACTACTGTTGGAATCATGGTTCTTATTTATAGTGACAATTATATGTCTCATGATCAAGGATATTTGAGATTTTTTGCTTATATGAGTTTTTCCAATACTTCTATGTTGGGATTAGTTACTAGTTCCAATTTGATACAAATTCATATTTTTTGGGAACTGGTGGGAATGTGTTCGTATCTATTAATAGGTTTTTGGTTCACACGACCAATTGCAGCCAATGCTTGTCAAAAAGCATTTGTAACTAATCGTGTAGGGGATTTTGGTTTATTATTAGGAATCTTAGGTTTTTATTGGATAACAGGTAGTTTGGAACTTCGGGATTTGTTCGAAATCTTCAATAACTTGATCCATAATAATGGGGTCCATTCTTTATTTGCTACTCTGTGTGCCTCCCTATTATTCCTTGGTGCAGTTGCTAAATCCGCACAATTTCCCCTTCATGTATGGTTACCTGATGCCATGGAGGGGCCCACTCCTATTTCGGCTCTTATACATGCTGCTACTATGGTAGCAGCGGGAATTTTTCTTGTCGCTCGGCTTCTTCCCCTTTTCACAGTCATACCTTACATAATGAATCTCATTTCTTTGCTAGGTATAATAACGGTACTATTAGGAGCTACTTTAGCTCTTGCTCAAAAAGACATTAAGAGAAGTTTAGCCTATTCTACAATGTCTCAATTGGGTTATATTATGTTAGCTCCAGGGATAGGTTCTTATCGAGCTGCTTTATTCCATTTAATCACTCATGCCTATTCGAAAGCATTATTGTTTTTAGGATCCGGATCGATTATTCATTCAATGGAACCCATTGTTGGATATTCTCCAGATAAAAGTCAGAACATGGTTCTTATGGGTGGTTTAACCAAATATGTGCCAATTACAAAAACTACTTTTTTATTAGGTACACTTTCTCTTTGTGGTATTCCACCTCTTGCTTGTTTTTGGTCCAAAGATGAAATTCTTAATGATAGTTGGTTGTATTCACCGATTTTCGCGATAATAGCCTGTTCCACAGCAGGATTAACTGCATTTTATATGTTTCGGATGTATTTACTTACTTTTGAGGGGCATTTACACGTTCGGTTTCAAAATTACAGTGGCACTAAAAATAGCTCGTTCTCTTCAATATCTATATGGGGAAAAGAAGGACCGAAACCAGTTAACAAAAATGTACTTTTCTCAGTAATGAATAATAATAAAAAGGGAAACCTTTTTTCGAAGAAGATATATCAAATTGATGGGAAGATACGAAATCTGATGCGATCCTTTAGTACTCATTTTGACAATAAAGACACTTCCATGTATCCCTGTGAATCGGACAATACTATGCTATTTTCTCTACTTGTATTGGTCCTATTTACTTTGTTTGTTGGGTCCATAGGAATTCCTTTCGATCAAGTAGGAATGGATTTGGATATATTATCGAAATGGTTAACCCCATCGATAAACCTTTTACATCAAAATTCGAACTATTCTGTGGATTGGTATGAATTTGTGACAAATGCAATTTATTCAGTCAGTATAGCCTATTTCGGAATATTCATAGCGTCTCTTTTATATGGGTCTGTTTATTCATCTTTTCAGAATTTAGAATTAATTAATTCATTTGTTAAAATAGGTCCTAAGAGATTTTTCTTGGACCGAATAATAAATGTAATATACAATTGGTCATATAATCGTGGTTACATAGATATTTTTTATGAA